GGGAGCAAGAATTTTCAGGAACATTTGGAACATTTCCTTTCTGAACAGAAGAGCCGTTTTCAAATAGTGTTCGATCGATTACGTATTAAAACATATTCGATTGATTGGTCTGAGCTTATCGACAAAAAAGATTTGTTTAAGCCACTTCGTTTCTTTTTGTCCAAGCCACTTCCTTTCTTTTTGTCCAAGTCACTTCTTTTTTTGTCTAACTCACTTCCTTTTTTCTGTGTGAGTTTGGGGAATATCCCCATTCATAGGTCCGAGATCTACACCTATGAATTGAAAGATCCGAATGATCAACTCCGCAATCAGTTGGTAGAAATAGGTCTTCAAGTTGTTCATTTGAAAAAACGGCAACCCTGCTTATTGTTATTGGATGATCATGAGACTTCCCGAAAATCGAAATTCTTGATCGCGGGAGGAAGACCCTTTTTGTTCAATAAGATACCAAAGTGGATGATTGACTCATTCCATACTAGAAAGAGTCGCAGGAAATCCTTTGATAACGCGGATTCCTATTTCTCAATGCTATTCCAGAATCAAGATAATTGGCTGAATCCTGTGAAACCATTTCATAGAAGTTCATTGATATCTTCTTTTTATAAAGCAAATGGACTTCGATTCTTGAATAATCCACATCACTTCTGCTTCTATTGTAAGACAAGATTCCCCTTTTCTGTGGAAAAGGCCCGTATCAATAATTATGATTTTACGTATGGACAATTCCTCAATATCTTGTTCATTCCCAACAAAACATTTTCTTTGTGCGTCGGTAAAAAAAAACATGCTTTTGGGGGGAGAGATACTATTTCATCAATCCAGTCACAGGTCTCTAACATATTAATATCTAATGATTTTCCAAAAAGTATTGACGAAAGATATAACTTGTGCAAATCTTTAAGTCGATACGCCCTATTCGGTCGTAGAACTTGTTACTCGATCGAAGAGATTTTTGGAACACCTCTAACAGAGAAAGAAAAGATTTTTGGAACACCTCTAAGAGAGGGCAATTTTGAAAGATTTTATTGTCATTCAGATATGAATCTATATGATTCAGAAGGGAAGAACTTGCATCAGTATCTCAATTCAAACATGGATGTGATTCACACTCCATATTATGATAAATATTTACTATACGAAACGAGGAAAAAGAAAAAACAGTGGCTAGTTGAGAAAAGGAAAATGTATAGAACCCGAAATCGTGCTTTTTCAACTCTCGCAAGAAAATGGAATCAATTCAAAACGTATATGGCGTGGTTCTTTCCTTCGCCAGAGTACGAATACCTAAAGGGGGTATGGGCAGAGACTTTTTCAGAAGGATTAGAAATATTCCCGGAACTGAGACTAGTTCTAAATCAAATACTAAGTCTAAATGAAAAATTTTTATCTATTTTTCGTAATATTTGGTATCGAGCAGGTAGATCATGGCAAATTGTTCGGAAATACTGTCGTCGTGCACTATGGAATCAGATAAGTGGGATTTCGAGTAAGCTTCATTTTTCTTTTTGTCTGTCCGAAGAAATGATGCATCGAAATAATGAGTCACCATGGATACGTCTGAGATCGCCAAGTGTTCGGGAGTTCCTCTATTTAATCCTTTTCCTTCTTCTTGTTGCTGGATATCTCGTTTCTACACATCTTCTCTTTGTTTCCTGGGCCTTTAGTAAGTTACAGACAGAGTTCGGAAGGGTCAAATTTTTGATGAGTCCATCAGCTATCATTGAGGTGCGACAACTTCGGGCTATGGATCCTCCTCGACCTACACCGTATTATTTCGAGGTGTTCAAAAGTTTCTTTATAGTTACACTTTCTGCCGACAATGAGTCAGAATTAGAGGACTTGACAGAGGCAATGGTGGGAATTATATTCAATTTCATAGATTTTCATTTGAATAATACCTATTTGGCGTTGGCGATCTATTTGGATATTCTCATCGATATCATCTCAAGGCCCATCAATGAAATCGCTTTTTGGATAAATTCGATACATATATCTCATACAAGTAAAGAGATCTATTCATTGATAAGAAGAAGAAAAAACGTGAATGAGCATTGGGATCATAATAAAATACAATCCTGGGTCGCGACCACTGACTTTATTTTTGATGACGAAAAATCATTCTTGGTTCAGTTCTCCACCTTAAGTTTAAGTACAGAAAAAAGGATTGATCAAATTCTATTGAGTCTGACTCAGCATAGTGATCATTTATCAAAAAACGACTCTGGTTATCAACTGATTGAACAATCGGGAGCAATTTACTTACGATACTTAGTTGACATTCAGAACAAGTATCTATTGAATTATGAGTTCAATACATCCTCTTTAGCAGAAAGACGGGTATTCCTTGCTCATTATCAGGCAATCACTGATTCACAAACTTGGTGTGGGACTAATCCTCACGAAACACCCTTTACGCTCCGCCACTTATACCCCTCTAGCGGGATTTTAGTGATAGGTTCTGTAGGAACTGGACGATCCCATTTGGTCAAATACCTAGTGGCAAACTCCTATCTTCCTTTTATTACGATATCTCTGGGGGAGTGCATGGAGAACCCGTATATTCCAGAGGAATACTATTACTTTGACGAGGATTATTTTGAGGAGCGTTTTTTTGGTTTTCAGGATAGCATCATTTTTGATCTTTTGGACTGTCTTTTGGATACTGAGATTGTTAATATTAGGCCTCTTATTGAGTATATTGGTGATATTGATGATAGTGACCCTATTGATGCTAGTGACCTTGAGATGGAGCTGGAAGATATAGTTGAAAATGAGGATATGTGGGAGTGGGGACCGATACTAGACCCAACTTATATCACCCTTCAATTCTACTTAGCACAAACACTGGCTCCTTGTATAATCTGGATTCCAGACATTCATGAGCTGGAGTGGGATTACTTCGCCTTCGGTGTAACAGCGCAGCATCTCTCTGAAAGCTGTTCCGCTAGCAATATTCTTGTTATTGCTTCGACTCATCTTCCCCGAAAAGTGGATCCCAGTCTAATAGGTCCGAATAGATTAAGTAAGTTCATTAAGGTACGAAGGCTTCTTAGGCCACAACAACGAAAGCACGTTTTTACTCTTTCATATACTAGGGGATTTCACTTGGAAACGAAAGGGTTCCATATTAACAAGGGATTCGACAATGCCATAACCATGGGTTACAGTGCAAGAGATCTTGGAGCACTTACCAACGAGGCCCTATCGATGAGTATTGCACAGAAGAAATCAAGTCTAGATATTAATACAATTAGATTTGCTCTTCATAGACAAACTTGGGATTTGCAAGCCTGGGTAAGCCCGGCTCCGGACCATGGGATCCTTTCCTATCAGATAGGAAGGGCTGTAGCACAACATGTATTTCTAAGTAATTACCCCATAGATCCTATATCTATCTATATAAAGAAGGAATTATGTAACCAGGACGATTCTTATTTGTACAGATGGTACTTCGAACTTGGAACGAGCATGAAGAAATTAACAATATTTCTTTATCTTTTGAGTTGTTCTGGCGGATTGGTCGCTCAAGATCTTTGGTCTCGACCCGGACCCGATGATAAAAATGAGATCGCTTATTATGCATTCGTTGAGAATAATTCGGATCTAGTTCATGGCCTATTAGAAATAGCAGGCGCTCTGGACGCATCTTTACCGACAGAAAAATATCGCAGTCCATTTGGGGATGATGGAGTTCCATTCCTTCTTCGGCACGAACCGAAGAATCCCTTAGAGATGATGCGAGATGGAACTTCTTCTATCTTGGATCAGATAGAAAAAGAGGAATCGGACTTTATAGACCCGGAGGAAGATAATATAGAGCTACGGGCAGAGAAGTGGTTATTGGATCATATAGTTGGGTCTCCTAGACTATGGCGCCCCTGGGGCTTTCTATTTACTTGTCTCGACAGGCCCACTGCAATGGGATTTCCCTATGGGGTCGAGTCATTTTGGAAAGACTATGAAGAAGAGAAAGAACGTGAAAAAGAAGAAATTGAGAGGTCTGATTCGAGGGACCCGCACAGAGAGAAGGACAAAGAAAAAGAAGAAGATAGGACTTGGGAGCTCTTCCTAGCCTTGACGGGCCAGACACGAGATAGATCTTCCAAAGAAGAAGAACTTGAAGAAGAAGAAGAGAAGGGTTTGAAGTTCCCGCGCATAGAAGAAGAAGAAGAAGAAGAAGAAGAACTTGAAGAAGAAGAAAAAAAAGAGAATGGTTTGGAGTTCTTGCAGAGTGGAATCGGGCGGTGGTACGAGGCACGAAATAAAGTTGTCAAAGAACAAGGCATTTTTCGAAGAAAATACTTCATTTGGGACCCTCCAGATACGTTCTCTATCCTATTCGGCAGTCGGCACCCCGGCTCTTGGGTAGGCGATCAGCCCCCTGTCTATTGGGGAGAATTATTTGATGTTGAGAAAGAGACGTCAAAGGGGCTTGTGGCTCGAAAAAAAGAAAAAGGTAAATCCCTGGAAGATCCACGTCAATTCTGGTTTATCCCGAAGACACAAGAAAAGCACTTCGACTTGTTGATTCGTCGTCAGAAATGGCTTAGAGCCAGTCGTTCAGTATGTAATGAATCTTTCCGCTCTAATCTTCTATTCGATAGTTATCAGTATTTATCAACCCTGTTCCTATCTAACGAAAGGCTATTTGATCAAATGACAAAGGCATTGCTAAGAAAAAGATGGATTTTCCCGGATGAAATGCAAATTCCTGTAACAGGAGAAAGATTTCCCATTTCTTAGCCGGAAAGATATGTGGCTATCGGGATTAAGTGGAACAGAATTGGCTGGGTGTTAGAGTGGTGGAAACGCTTCTTTCTTCTATATTTTGGACCTTAGCTCCATCGAACAATAGTGTTACTGCTGAAACACGGAAAAATGGAAATCTTAGATCAAAACACTATGTATGGATGGTATGAACTGCCCAAAGAAGAATTCTTGAACAGCGAACAACCAGTTCAGATATTCGCGACCAAGAAGTACTGGATTCTCTTTCGGAT